AAGAAGTGCATATTTTCCCTGAATCTTCTTCGATAATGGTACGGAACAATAGTCTGATTGGAGTAGATACACGAATCGCTTTAAATACAAGAAGCCGAGTGGGCGGATTAGTCCGAGTGGAGAGAAAAAAAAAAAGGATTGAACTGAAAATCTTTTCTGGAGATATCCATTTTCCTGGAGAGACAGATAAGATATCCCGACACAGTGGCATCTTGATACCCCCAGGAACAGGAAAAACAAATTCTAAGGAATCCAAAAAATGGAAAAATTGGATCTATGTCCAACGGATCACACCTACTAAGAAAAAGTATTTTGTTTTAGTTCGACCCGTAGTGACATATGAAGTATTGGACGGTATAAATTTAGCAACACTCTTCCCCCCGGATCTGTTACAAGAAAGGGATAATATGCAACTTCGAGTTGTCAATTATATTGTTTACAGAAATGGCAAACCAATTAGGGGAATTTCTGATACAAGTATTCAATTAGTTCGGACTTGTTTAATTTTGAATTGGGACCAAGACAAAAAAAGTTCTTCTATCGAAGAGGCTCATACTTCCTTTGTTGAAGTAAGTACAAATGGTCTGATTCGAGATTTCCTAAGAATTGACTTAGTGAAATTCCCTATTTCGTATCTCAGAAAAAGGAATGATCCCTCAGGCTCAGGATTGATCTCAGATTCAGATAATGTGTCAGATCACACCAATAGCAATCCCTTTTATTCCAAGACAAAAATTCAACAATTACTTAGCCAAAATCAAGGAACTATTCGCACGTTGTTAAATAAAAATAAGGAATGTCCATCTTTGATAATTTTGTCATCATCTAATTGTTTCCGAATGGGTCCATTCAACGCTGGAAAATATCACAATGTGATAAAAGAATCAATTAAAAAAGATCCTATAATTAAAATTAGAAATTCGATTGGCCCTTTAGGAACAGTCCTTCAATTTGTGAATTTTTATTCATTTTACTATTTAATAACTCATAATCCTATTTTGGTAACTAAATATTTGCAACTTGAAAATTTAAAACAGACTTTTCAAGTAATTAACTATTATTTAATGGATGAAAATGGGAGAATTTTGAATCCCGATTCATGCAGTAACATCGTTTTGAATTCATTCGATTTGAATTGGTATTTTCTCCATCATAATTATTATCATAATTATTTTGAAGAAAGATCCACAATAATAAGTCTTGGACAGTTTATTTGTGAAAATGTATGTATATCCAAAAACGGACCCCATCTCAAATCGGGTCAAGTTTTGATTGTTCAAGTTGACTCTGTAGTAATAAGATCCGCCAAGCCTTATTTGGCCACTCCAGGAGCAACTGTTCATGGTCATTATGGAGAAATCCTTTACGAAGGAGATACATTAGTTACATTTATATATGAAAAATCGAGATCCGGTGATATAACGCAGGGTCTTCCAAAAGTGGAACAAGTGTTAGAAGTGCGTTCAATTGATTCAATATCGATGAACCTAGAAAAAAGAATTGAGGGTTGGAACGAGCATATAAAAAAAATTCTTGGAATTCCTTGGGGATTCTTGATTGGGGCTGAACTAACTATAGTGCAAAGTCGTATATCTTTGGTTAATAAGATCCAAAAGGTTTATCGATCCCAGGGGGTGCAAATCCATAATAGGCACATAGAAATTATTGTACGCCAAATAACATCAAAGGTGTTGGTTTCAGAGGATGGAATGTCTAATGTTTTTTTACCTGGAGAACTAATTGGATTGTTGCGAGCGGCGCGAACGGGGCGCGCTTTAGAAGAATCGATCTGTTACCGCGCCATCCTATTGGGAATAACAAGGGCATCTTTGAATACTCAAAGTTTCATATCTGAAGCGAGTTTTCAAGAAACTGCTCGAGTTTTAGCCAAAGCTGCTCTCCGGGGCCGTATCGATTGGTTGAAAGGCCTAAAAGAGAACGTTGTTATAGGAGGGATGATACCCGTTGGTACCGGATTCAAAGGATTAGTGCATCGTTCAAGGCAACATAAGAACATTCCTTTGAAAACCAAAAAGAAGAATTTTTTCGAGGGGGAAATCGGAGATATTTTGTTCCACCACAGAGAATTATTTGATTCTTCCATTTCAAAGAAGTTTCATGATACATCAGAACAATCATTTAGAGGATTTAATGATTCCTAAAAGTGGATTAATACTTTTTTTTTAATTAAAATTAAAAAAACTCTTTATTTATGGTCATTTTTTGTGGTAATCGAAAAAAAGATAATAACGAATAGATGGTAGGGGTTTGGATTGTGTATCGACATCCACATGGCCAATCTCCGGTAGAAGAAAAGGTTCCATCGGAACAATTATTTAGTTCAGGGCAACCTCGTCGCTTTTTTTTTTTGAAAAAAAAAAGCGGAAGTGGGGGGGAGAAATGACAAGAAGGTATTGGAATATCAATTTGGAAGAGATGATGGAAGCGGGAGTTCATTTTGGTCATGGTACTAGGAAATGGAATCCTAGGATGGCACCTT